CCCGCAACTCCTTGGGGTTATCCTGCACTTGGAAGAAGAAGTAGAAAAAGGAATAAATATAGTGATAATTTGATTCTTCGTCGCCGTAGTAAATAGGAAAGAAAATATAATTTGTTTCTTCGTCTTTATAAAAAAAATAGGAGTAATTTATTGTGGCACGTTCACTAAAAAAAGCCCTTTTGTCGCCAATCATTTATTAAAAAAAAATAAATATGCTTAACATAAAAGCGTAAAAATATAGTCACATGGTCCCGGGCGAACGACGGGAATTGAACCCGCGCATGGTGGATTCACAATCCACTGCCTTGATCCACTTGGCTACATCCGCCCCTATAACTAGCAAAAAAAACTTCAATTGGTAGGTCATAAATTTGGAGAATTTGTAACCACTATAAATTTCCGAGGACACGCAAAAAATGATAATAAATCGCGCCGTTAATAATTCCTTAATTTTTAGTTTATATAAAAGTATATAGTTCATTAGTTTAGTGAGGAGTGAACCTTATGAAAAAGAACAAAAGTTTAGTAAGGAGTGAACCTTATGAAAAATAGCAAAAATAATAAGAAAGGGGTCCATCAATATAATCTATATACAGAAGTGCGTGCTATAGGAAAATATATCCCTATGTCCGCTCACAAAGCAAGAAGAGTAATTAATCAGATTCGTGGACGTTCCTATGCGGAAACACTTATGATACTCGAACTTATGACGTTTCGAGCATGTTATCCAATTTTAAAATTAATTTATTCTGCAGCAGCAAATGGAAACCACAATATGGGCTTCAACGAAGCAAGTTTAATCATTAGTCAAGCTCAAGTCACAGAAGGGAACACTATGAAAAAGTTAAAACCCCGAGCCAGGGGACGGGGTTACCCGATAAAAAGACCTACTTGCCATATAACTATTGTACTTAAAGATTTACAAACAAAAGAATAAATTTTGGATTCTTTAACACAAATATAATATAAAAATATTAACCAAAGATCAAATACAACATTTTATGTTCAAAAAAACCTGTATGAAAAAAAATAAAAAAATAAGTACTATACTAAGATGTCGTGATATGTATAGTAATACTAGTAGGGGATTATGGGACAAAAAATAAATCCACTTGTTTTCCGACTTGGTGCAACCCAAAATCATCGTTCTATTTGGTTTGTACAATCAAAAAAATATTCCGAGGAGTTACAAGAAGATCACAAAATACGAAATTGTATCAAAAATTATGTACAAAAAAATATTAAAATATCTTCAAGTGGTGAAGGAATTGCATGTATAGAGATAAAAAAAAAAACCGACTTGATTCAAGTCATAATCTATATGGGATTCCCTAAGTTATTAATAGAACCTGGAAAAAGCGAAGAATTACAGATGAATGTACAAAAAGAACTTAATACTGTGAACAGAAAATTAAACATAGCTATTTCACGAATTTCAAATCCTTATGGACACCCTACTATTCTTGCAGAATTTATAGCGGGACAATTAAAAAGTAGAGTTTCTTTTCGCAAAGCAATGAAAAAAGCTATTGAATTAACTGAACAGGCAGGCACAAAAGGCATTCAAATACAAATTGCGGGGCGTATCGACGGAAAAGAGATTGCCCGTGTTGAGTGGATCAGGGAAGGTAGAGTGCCTCTACAAACTATTCGTGCTAAAATTGATTACTGTTCCTATACAGTTAGAACTATCTATGGGGCATTAGGTATAAAGATTTGGAGATTTGTAGACGAGTAAAAAATATTATATATTTGATTTCTATTTAGATCAATCGGGTATATATATATAAAAGTTTATTTCATTCTTATTTTTTATGTTAAATTAAAACAAAAAAAAAAGAAGAATCCTATAAGGTTGGATAAAAATTACATTAAATTTTTTTTTATAATTGCTATGCTTAGTGTGCGACTCGTTGGTTTTTTTAGGATTGGAGTAAAAAAAAGCCGAGCCCAGAGTCATAGTATTAACTAATAACCAACTCATCCTTTCGCACTATCTGGATATAAGAAATCAGTAGCGATATGATATATTGGTCATATCATTGTAGCAACTGAAATGTTAAAAAAAAAAAGAACAAACTATCTATTTGATTATGAGTAGTGAAACTAAAGTATAAAGATAAATGGAAAGCTGATAGAAAGAGAAAAAAATATTACTGATATAGAATTCCAATATGTAAGGCCAACAATTAATTTAATAAAAGTAATAAAGCATTAATACTGATTGAGTTTTAATTAACTCAAATTATTATATGTAAGAATATAATAAAGAAACAAAATCAAGAGCCCAGAGTCAATAAAGACTGAGAAGGTTGACTCAAGAACAAATGTAATTAAAGGCTCCATTGATTCTAGAATTTAGACCTAACCATTAATAGCGAAGCGATGGGAACGACAGAACCTGTGATTGCATAAGATTCTATTCCAAACGAATTTTAATGATTCATTGGGTAGGATGGCGGACCAAACTAAGAACCAATTCATTTATTTTGAAAAAGCATGTCATTAAATAATCCTACAACAAAAGTAATGTCATGAACTAATCCTATAAAACGGAACATTAAATTAAATAGAGTAAAAATTCGCCCGCGAAAATTTGGAAGATTTTTAAATTATAGTTGATTAAATATCTAATAAAAGGAAATGTGAATTTCTAATAGATTGATTATCAAAGGCTTGTATAATTTAATATATTGTATAGTTTCCATATATTATTGATTAAATATAAATAGATGTATATTATTATAAATAGATGTATATTATTTTATAATTATAATTGTTTCATTCGCGAGGAGCTGGATGAGATTAAACTATCATGTCCAGTTCTGTAGTAGAGATGGAAGTAATAAAATACCCTCAACTATAACCCCAAAAGAACCCGATTTCGTAAACACCATAGAGGAAGAATGAAAGGAATATCTTTTCAAGGTAATCATATTTGCTTTGGACGATATGCCCTTCAAGCGCTTGAACCTGCTTGGATCACATCTAAACAAATCGAAGCAGGACGGCGAGGAATGACGCGAAACGCACGCCGTGGAGGAAAAATTTGGGTACGTATATTTCCCGACAAATCCGTTACAATAAGACCTACAGAAACACGTATGGGTTCAGGAAAAGGATCCCCTGAATATTGGGTAGCTGTCATTAAACCAGGTAGAATACTTTATGAAATGAGCGGAGTACCAGAAAATATAGCCAAAAAAGCTATTTCAATAGCGGCATCAAAAATGCCTATACGAACTCAATTCATTATTTCAGGATAGGGGTGTAGAACCAAACGAAATAGGATCAAAAAAAATTTTTTAGGTTTTTTTATTTTGACTAAACAATATTTCTTTTTTTTTACGTCGCTTTTGCATTGAAACAAAAGATAAAAATTATATGATTCAACCTCAAACCCAAAAGATATAAAGTATATGATTCAAACTCAAACCCATTTGAATGTTGCGGATAACAGCGGAGCCCGCAAATTGATGTGTATTCGAATTATAGGAACTAGTAATCGACGATATGCTCAAATTGGGGACGTTGTTGTTGCTGTAATCAAGGAAGCAATACCAAATACACCACTCGAAAGATCAGAAGTGATCAGAGCCGTAATTGTCCGTACTTGTAAAGAACTCAAACGTAAAAATGGTATGATAATACGATATGATGACAATGCTGCCGTTGTTATTGATCAAGAAGGAAATCCAAAGGGAACTCGAATTTTTGGGGCAATTGCCCGGGAATTAAGACAGTTAAATTTCACTAAAATAGTTTCATTAGCACCTGAAGTATTATAAGATTAGGACATAATACAGTTTATCGTATTTCAATGAAATTAGTAGATTTAAGTTAATTTAGTAGATTGTTTGTATCTCATGTATATGCCTTTAATAATTCATAAATATTTAACAAATAATTCAAAAAGAGCATGTTGCTTATATAAAAATTCGGGAACAACTGGAATCTTAGTTTATTATGAGTAAAGACACTATTGGGAACCTATTAACCTATATACGAAATACTGACATGAATAAAAAAAGAACAGTTCGAATACCATATACTAAAATAGGCGAAAACATTATTAAAATCCTTTTACGAGAAGGTTTTATTGAAAACATGAGGAAACATCTGGAAAACAACAAATGTTTTTTAGTTTTAACCCTACGACATAGAAAAAATAGGACGGGACAAAATAGAATTATTTTAAATTTAAAACAGATAAGTCGACCCGGTCTACGAATCTATTCTAACTATCAAGGAATCCCGAGAATTTTAGGCGGAATGGGAATTGTAATTCTTTCTACTTCTCGAGGTCTAATGACAGACAGAGAGGCTCGAATAGAAAGAATCGGAGGAGAGATTTTGTGTTATATATGGTAAGCTTTATGCTATCCCAATTAGAAAGGAAACTCTCTTATTTTTGACACAAGAGAAGAAATGGGATTACGTCTCCCAATTACTTGATACCCCAATAGACAATTAAAAGAACAAAAACGCGTTGATTACAGTTTAATTTATGATTTTGTAGATACAATATTACTTTACAATGGTATGCTCGTGATTTGATAATGAAAAGAAGATTTTCAATTATCGTTCAAAACAAATTATACATAATTAATATTTAGATAAATAATACATAACTTGCTGTAAATAGCGTCAAAATTGAGGCCAGTTATTATGCCTCAACCAGAGATCCTATAATTTATTGACTCTGAAACAATGCTGAGAGTGATTAAGAGGTTTTTCACTATTTCAAGAAATTTATTTTCTTCAAAGAAATTAAAACAATATTAAATTAAGGAACGACACATATGAAAATAAGGGCCTCTGTCCGCAAAATTTGTGAAAAATGTCGACTTATTCGTAGGCGAGGACGAATTAGAGTAATTTGTTCCAACCCCAGACATAAACAAAGACAAGGATAATTTTGAGAAAAAAAAGGGGGTACTCGATAAATCTAAAGTACCCAACGTCCAAATAAAAAAAGGAATCTATCCATTTTGACATTA